AGGAACGATCTATTTTATTTGATTGATGGATCCAATATTATAATGAATTAAAAAAGAGAGTTAATGAATTAAAAAAGAGAGTGTTCTTATTCGAACCGCCTTGTGATCTTCAACCAATTATGTGCTTCAATATAATTACCTGGAGTAAGCGCTATAGCTTGTTTCCAATATTCAGCAGCTTGATCGGACCAAGCCTCCGCAATTTCAGAATCTCCCTGTCGAATGGCCTGTTCTCCCCGGCCGGAATAGGTGGGTCAATTCCTTCCCTTAGAACCGTACTTGAGAGTTTCCTACCTCATACGGCTCAGCAATCAATTCTTTTGGTGTCCCATCTTAATCTACCATATCTAACTGAATAAGATTTCTCGTAAATCTATCCCATTTTTTTTTCTCGGGTTAACCAGAAGAGGTTAATTACATGAGTTTCAAACTCTAATTTTGATCAATAATCAGTTTTCTCTTTTCTCCCACCTTCAGAAGAACATAGGTATCTACCCCTATCGTTAGAATTTTCTGAAAGGTAACTATCTCGGTTTCATATAGAAATTCATATAGAATCTTTGAAAAGGACTTTCCTCCAGAAGAAAGAAAGGACTTACTATCTTTGGGATCTGATGCTACACCGCTGCTCAATACCTTAGTAGATCGACTCTATTACATAAGTTGATTCCTAACTTTTATCTCATATCATGACATAAGTAAGCAGTTCTTATTGTATCGGCTCCCAAACCTCGCTAATTGATCTTTACGGTGCTTCCTCCATCAATTAGATCCTTTATCCATAGAATCTAGTATATAGGCCATACCTATTTCTTCATATTTCGGCTCGTATGAAGTCTCTTTCTTTGCTACAGCTGATAAAAATCGTTGCTTTGGACGATGCATATGTAGAAAGCCTATTTTGTTTCTAGTATTTACTAGAAGATTTGATCTTTCTTTCCTTCTTTCTATAGTGGAGATAGTCGCACGTAATGACAGATCACAGCCATATTATTAAAAGCTTGTGGTAAGAATGGGTTTCGTTCGAGTGCCCGGAAATAATATTCCAAAGCCTTCGTATGTTCTCCGTTGCTTGTGTGGATAAGGCCTATGTTATAGAGTATATAACTTCGATCATAGGGATCAATTTCTGGTCGCGTAGCTTCATAATAATTTTGTAAAGCTTCCGCATAATTTCCTTCGGATTGAGCCGACATCCGTTACGGTCGTTCATTCTATTCAAAGAATCTCCGTTCCAGAACCGTACGTGAGATTTTCATCTCATACGGCTCCTCCCTTCTGTGCATAGTAATAAGGGAAATAATCCATGGAATCAAAAAAGATTGAAATATTTTTATTATGAACTGACAGGGGCTGGTGTTTTTACAAGAAATCTCTAGCCATCCTTCCTGCAAGAGGTCTGTCTTTTCTTAACACCAAGCGTGTTGGTGCTAGATAGAAATGGTAACTCCAACAATTTCTTTGTCCTCAACGCCCTCTATTTCCAGGAATTAGTCACTTCAACGATCTTCGATGGTTATACGGGTATCCAAAGTACGAACGAGATGGATGTTTGTTGTCCCAACCATTCTTGTTAGTCCCGATCCCGATAAGGAAAAGGAGTAATTTATAACAAAGTTTTCGTGTTGTTGATTCCTAGGTGTAGTGCTTCTTCCCCTATGCGGCCTATTGGTACTAGTGAAGTAGTATTGACCTGCAATACAGAACCTATAGGTTAACCTTTCGCTCAATACTAGAATCGACAATTGAAGCATCTGAGGCTGCATCAATCGGGGATACACGACAGAAGGAATTGTTCTATCTCCAAACTAACTTCACCTTCATCAAGCGTAGGTTTATTTCAAGAATCTTTTTTCTTTGTATCCCGAATCATGTCTCTTTCTCATAAGACTGAGGGCGGTAAATAAATAAAAAAAAAGAATCAAATCGCACCATCTCTGTAATAGGTAAATGCCTCCTTTTCTCCTGAAGTTGTCGGAATTATTCGTAATAAGATATTGGCTACAATTGAAGAGGTCTTATCAATAAAATTTCCATTTATCCGAGATCTAGGCATAGTTAACAGTCCATTCGATAATTCTTCTCATTCCCCCTCGAGGGAAAATGATCCCACAAACAAAGGAATCGTACAGTACGAAATCACATAAAAACAAACAGACTCATTCTAAAAAAAAGGATGTGGACCTTCCACTCAAATTGTCCCTTTTGGACAGGGATAGATAGGAAATATTTGAATCCGATTGGATTTCATTCAAATTGAGTAGTATACCAATTATTACTATTTTATCTAAGTTGAGGAATCAAGGAATTTTTCCTACGGATTCTGAGAACTCGAGAAGTTTTTTTTTATCCCTCGAGCCTACGGAAGATCTTTCTTTGACGAAAAGTTTTCTATTTAGAATTTAATTGATCGGTCGTACCTGTATTGCAATAATATGAATGACTCGCTATTCACTCGGTTTCTGGGTCATAATCATAAGATTATGTAGGAGAGATGGCC